AATACCTATAGTCTCTATCCAGACTCCTATTGGGGAACAAGGGTTAGTACATGGCTTATTATTAATAATAGTGTACGTCCGAGACAAGATTAAACACGAACATAATTAAATGTGTGTGACCTTCTATAACTTAACTCTTCCGCCTAGTGGTTGCCAGGCTTGCATCGGAGTATTAGTAAAGATGTTTGTTTGCTCGAATTTTCATCATTCGAAAGAATGGATGAATGCATCTATACAAAACTACTGGTATAATAACCAGCCTTAGCTCATAAATGTGGGCTAGTTGAAAGGAACTAGCCCTTGGGTGTAGATTATTACAAATATACAGCGGGCCCAGTATTGCTGGGATTCGAATTACTATTAAATTTAATTAATCAATAGTTAATTGTTTTGACATAACGTGTCAGAGCGAATAGAGATTTATTCCAAACCAACTGTCTAAATCAGACAAAAAACAGGGGAGTAGCTTTTATATTTGAGGTTCTCCTCAAATAGGATTTGAACCTACGACCAATCGGTTAACAGCCGACCGCTCTACCACTGAGCTACTGAGGAACAACGAAGGTTTATATCTCATATATGTTCAATACTCGGTTCTTTGAACCGCCTATAACAAGGAACGATTGGAAAACTAAATCAAAGATTTGTTCAAGACTCGTGGAACACCCCCGCCTTCCTATGTATATTATAAGCTATATTATAGCTTCCTATGTATATTATAGGCTATATTATAGGTATAAAATGTCATGATAGCAATCCCCTTTCTTCCGGAAAGCTTTCGGGACAAGGGGTGGTGGTGGTCAACCACCACCAACACAATCATCTTCACTGTCCTCCCCCCGAGATGCGTATTGATAAATCGATACGATGCTGCAGATCTGCCAGTGAGCTGAGTATGCTCACTCTGCCAAAGGGTACCAAAGACCTCTCTATCCCTGGTCTTTTCTCTTATGCTTAAAGCTAGCAGGTAATCAACTAACCCTCTTTACCTATCTTTCCGAACCTCTTATTAAGTTAAATAGAACAGACATGGTAGCGCTTAGAACTGCAATGCAATTCGTGAATAGAATTTATAATTGCTCCCTTCGCCAGATCAATCACTATTTGTCTTTCCTTTTTCAGCATTTAGATAAATATTTATAATTTTATTTTTATCTCTATATCAATTCTATGTAAATGAATTGAATGAATCAATGAATCAATATTCATTCACAATATTGATTCTCTTAAAGAATCGATGAGTCCAGGGAACTAAACGACATAAAAAAGATAGAATTGTCTTATGGACACAAGAGGATAAATTGATACATGGATCAATTTATTTCTTATATGGATGGAATGTTAATTATTCATTATTAAAATGAATATTAAAATGAATAATAATATATTAATATAGACATTAATATACAGAATAAAGACACAAATATATAGGAAGATATACGTCCCCCTCCTAGACATCTCATCCCCTCTCCTACAAAAAGACCTAAAATACCTACTCCATTTGGAATTCCATCAATTGCCCATTGATCAAATGAATGACTTGTTTCAGCTAATCTTCGTACACCTCTAGTAAAGATTATATCATAATATAGGTCTATATAGGCTCGATAATATGACCAATTATATATAATCTTAATAGATTGGTCCGCGATACTCCTCATCTGAATAGGATGTACATCCTGTGATAAGAAGTGAATAGGTCTATATAGAATATACGCCATGAATATACCGGAGAATGCTATAACAACTGAGGGGATTGCATCTGTGAAAGATTCGGACCAATTCTCCGGATGGTTCTCATCGAAATGGTTCATCGATGAAGTAAACCACTGAGATAATATATCATAACTCATTCCGCCTCGGAAAAAAGGAACCCCTATCAATCCAACAAACAGAGTAAATATTCCTAAAAAAACTAAAGGTAATAGCATTGCCTTGCCCGATTCTTTCGGATATGCAAAATATCCTTTATGGAAGAAAGGATAAGTGACAACTAACCCCTTGTTCTTTTTGGCTTCCATCTTATTCGAAATTTTAAATGTTTCTTTGGCGAAGGAGTTATTCTTTCCTGTAATTTGATTAGACATAGAATCCACTCTCGTTCTACTGAATGTCCTGGATTCCTCCTCTCCCCACATAGAAGTTGAATATAATGTAATATGGTTGTTATATAAATTAACTAAATTTATACGGAAGTCTCCTTCAAAAGTAAGTAAATACATACGAAACATATAAAAGGCAGTTAACCCTGCTGTGAACCAAGTTATCCCCCCGAAAATGGGTGAATATAACTTACTATCACTAAGAATTTGGTCTTTGGACCAAAAACAAGCAAAAGGTGGAATACCAGAAAGAGAAAGTGTCCCTAAAAGAAAAGTAATGCCTGTAATTGGCATATATTTTCTCAAACCACCCATAAGAGCCATATTCTGACTTTTATCGGGACAATATCCAACAATGGGTTCCATGGAATGGATCACTGATCCAGATCCTAGAAACAATAATGCCTTAGAATAAGCATGTGTAATCAAATGGAACAGAGCGATTTGATAGGAATCTATACCTAGAGCTAACATCATATAACCTAATTGAGACATAGTGGAATAAGCCAAGCCTCTTTTAAGATCTTTTTGAGCGAGAGCCATAGTAGCTCCCAATAGAGCTGTTATTCCACCTATCCAAGAGATAAGATTCATTATTAAAGGTAGAGCTCTGAAAAGAGGAAACAATCGAGCTACAAGAAAAATTCCTGCTGCTACCATAGTAGCGGCATGTATAAGAGCTGAAATAGGAGTAGGTCCTTCCATAGCATCAGGTAACCATACATGAAGTGGGAATTGTGCAGATTTGGCTACTGGACCTAAAAATAAGAGAAAAGCACACGAAGTAACAAAGAATGAACGAACCCCATCAACGGCAATCAATTCATTTAATTTTTCGTACAAATATTGAAATTCGAAACTACCCGTGACCCAATAAAAACCTAAGATTCCTAACAAGAGTCCAAAATCCCCCGTACGGTTAGTTATAAATGCTTTTTGACAAGCATTAGCCGCACTGGGTCGCGTAAACCAGAAACCTATTAATAAATAGGAACACATTCCCACTAATTCCCAAAAAATATATATTTGTATTAAATTAGGACTAATAACTAGTCCCAGCATAGAAGCATTGAAAAAATTGAGATAAGCAAAAAACCTAACATACGTTTTGTCATGAGACATATAATGATCACTGTAGATCATAACCATGGTTCCAACTGTTGTAACTAAAACTAACATAATAGAAGTAAGTGGATCAACCAAGTAACCCAACTCTAACGAAAACTTCTTGTTGATGATCCAGGACCAGAAATATCGATGGATGGGACCGCCGGTAATTTGTTGCAAGAACAGATTGAAAGAAAGAAACATAGCTATGCTTAGCAGAAAAATGCTAATAAGAGCCCATGTACGACGAAGACTCTTCGTTGTTCCCGGAAAAAATAAGGATCCTAATCCTATTGGTACAGAAGCTGAAAGCGGAAGGAAAGGCACGATCCGAGCATATTTATATAGAAATTCCATAAGAAAATCAAATCATTATTCAAATATTTTAATATTCCACATTCTTGGTTTCCAATCCACTAGATCCTAAAAAGAATAAAAAAAAAGAAAAGAAAAAGAAGAGGTTGCACGCAAACCAGGAAGAAGATAGAATATGAGATGGGATCCCATTGATTTCATATTCCTTTGATCTTTTTTCATCTTTTTTATGCAAATACCAGATTTGAACCGATCAAATACTGATACTAATCAAATATTTGTCAGATGGGCAAGAAGGAACTCTAGTTCCTATTTTTCAGTCTAGGTACTCATATATAAAGATAGTTGTGTACACACAACATTTATATTTGAATTATTTCATATAATATAGTTAACTAAAGATACAATTTACAAAACTTCTTATACTGCAGATGAAATTTATAATGGAGCTTGCTTAACAAGAATTTGATTTATTTTTTTTATATCCGTCACTCCTTAGGGTCATATGGCCATAATTAAGAATAAAATTGTATTCAGCAATTAAGTATTACTTAATTGCTGTCGTGGATATCCTACTACTAATCCGGTACATCTCCGCTTAAAAAATGCGGGAGTTAGTTAGATATTATATCTAACTTGAACTATTTAAAAGATTAAATGATCCTTTATAAGATGTGTTCTAGAAGAACAACAAGGCGCAAATACATTGAACAATAAATACAATTTGGATTTGATTTGTAATAGATTCCACCCATTTGTAAAAATATGGGGAGGTGGGAACGGATTAACCAAAAGAAGGTGAGTCATTACTTATTTCAATTTTAAATAATTGAGGGAGTTAGATCTTTATTAAAGTTTCTTTCCTTTAGAAAAAACTATATCGTATTACTAAGTACATACATGTCCTTCACATCGAACTAGATAAATGAATTAAAACTAGTTTATATTATTCATTATGGCAGTTCCAAAGAAGCGTACCTCTAAATCTAAAAAAAAAATCCGTAACAATATTTGGAAGGGAAAAGCATATCGGGCCGCAGCAAAAGCTTTTTCTTTAGTTAACGGTGATTTAAAGCATTTTCCTGAGCTTTCGCTTTCTAGATCAGCCAAGGGTTTTTCTTTCACAGCAGAGGACTCATCCTCTGGATCATCCAAATAAAATATAGATCCAGCAATGAATTGGTGGATGCGTAACACCAGCAAATATACTACACCCTCTAAGACTCTGGAAACCAGCGATGGGAACCTTTTTTTCTCTCTCGAGGTAGAGATACTTGGTTGGAAGGGTGGTCGGGCAAAAGGGACACGGTCATAAATTAGTTCTACTACAGCCGTTCTCTTCGACCAATTTTGAAGATAGGGGGTTTATCAACCATTCCTCCATCCTTTTTTCCTTTCCCACTGGAAAAAGATAAAAGTGCAGTGTTCTTTTTAATAATCCCGGATCAACTCTGCCATTATATGTAGCTGGTAGCTATGAAAATTTCATTCTATCTATGCCGAAAAGAAACTTGATTGAAACGTAGTAACCACATAACCTATGGTTAATCATAGAAGCGATTGTTTATTTCGGTCTGCTAGATGTATCATCGGAGCGATGCTCTAATGATGATAAATCATTTGTAGTTTTTAGTTCCAGATTAACCGATTCATCCTTCGTGATTAAGTATGAAATCATTCATTCTTTCCTTTATAGTCAGATAGGAAGGAGTGCTTAAATTATTTAAGATGACTCACAGCTAATATTTTTTGTATCTCTACTGTGATAATCATGTAATGCCAAGACCATTTTAGACAGACATAGGGACATATTAGTAATCAAATGAAATGATTCAACCCCATTTCATTAGCTTAGCTAAAAGGATTAGCTAGCCTGTTATATTCTTGCGATCTTATATGGGGATGGGATGTCGACCTCCCTATTCACATCGCAATCTCTAAGGTCCAATTGTGCAGACAATTGATCAAATAAGAATAGAAAAGATATTTAATTCAATTCATCCTAGTTTTTCTTTTTATCCAATATTGTTTTTATTTTTCGACCGAATGAATCATTACGATGACAAAGTCATTTTTAAATATAAAACCCTTCTCCTTTCTCGTTCTTCCATGTTCAAAATCTAGTTGTTCTTATTCCATTGCGATCATTTTTAGTTTTTTAGTTATATATTTGTTCAATGGCAGAACCTATTAAATAAATACAATTTTGTTTACCGTTCGTTTCGGAGCAACAGGATTTGAACCTGCGACCTCCATCACCCCAAGATGGCACGCTACCAAACTGCGCCATGCTCCGTTAAAACAACCAACATAACATTTAATATTCAATGTCCGAACTGACATTCGGACATTGCTGATAACAATTACTCTTTTATACATATTCCCATTGACAATCTCGGAAAAATAGTCTAATATATTGACTAGACAATACCAAGCCGCCATGGTGAAATTGGTAGACACGCTGCTCTTAGGAAGCAGTGCTAGAGCATCTCGGTTCGAATCCGAGTGGCGGCATTATTGGTAATAAGATACCATGGATTCAATCCCTTCCCTATAGAATCCCCATAGATTACTTATAGAATACCTATAGAGTAAATGACTACCACTGTTCGATCTATGTCGATATGATTAATGACATATCAATCGATTTTATTTTTTATCATTGATTCTATTCAAAATCAAATTAAGAAATGGGTTTATTATGATATTAAGCACTCTAGAACATATATCAGCTCATGTTTCTTTTTCTCTGACTTTTGTTGTCACTCTCATTTATTGGGGAACCTTAGTTTATCAAAGTGAAGAACTAAGTAGTTCGGGAGGAAAGGGCATGATAGTGACGTTTATTTGTATAACGGGAGTATTAGTTACTCGTTCGCTCTATTCGGGACATTTACCGTTAAGTAATTTGTATGAGTCATTCATGTTACTTTCATGGATTTCTTCCATGATTCATATAGTTATAGAAGTACGGGGCCAGGCTGCTTGGTGGTTAGGTGCAATCACCGCGCCAAGTGCTATGTTAACTCATGGTTTTGCTACTTTAGGTCTTCCGGATAAAATGCAGCAGTCTGCAATGCTAGTACCCGCTTTACAATCTCATTGGTTAATGATGCATGTAAGTATGATATTGCTCAGCTATGCAACTCTTTTATGTGGATGCCTATCATCAATAGCTTTTTTGATCATTACGTTCCGAATAAATCGAAAGATTCTTCTTAGTGCGGACAATTCCTTTTTACGATCTTTCCTTCCTAATAAAAATTGGTATTTATACGACCAAGAAAAAAAGGATTTGAAAGATCCTTTTTGCTTTCCATTTAGCAATTATCGTAAATGGAAATTGATTATCCAATTAGATAATTGGAGTTATCGTGCTATTGGTCTAGGATTTTCCCTTTTAACTATAGGTATTCTTTCTGGGGCAGTATGGGCCAATGAGGCTTGGGGATCTTATTGGAGCTGGGATCCAAAAGAGACTTGGGCATTAATTACTTGGACCATATTTGCAATTTATCTACATACTAGAATTAACAGGGGTTGGCAAGGTGAGAAACCGGCAATTGTGGCTTCTCTAGGATTTTTTATAGTTTGGATCTGCTATTTGGGGGTTAATCTATTAGGAATAGGTTTACATAGCTATGGATGGTTGATTTAGCATAGAACAATAAATGAGATTAATTAACGTAGGATAGATTCAATACAGTCATTCTATGTTATTGAGAAGTGAGATCAATAGGTAGTTCGTCCAAGTTATTTCAGAGGGTGATTATAGAATCGTAGAAAATCACTACTTGAAATAACTCGAACTAGAGAGCAATTCTCTCTATTTTAATTCTTTTAATATCTCATAAAGATAAGAAGTAATTAGGTCTATTAGATAGCTCTGCAAGTTAATAAATTTACGATTCATAGAAAGATCGATAGAAAATAGCTTCGACCTTTTCATTGTATAGAAATAGAACTAGATCGGGGTAAAGACCAATACCTATGATTGGTAGAAAGAGACAGATCAAAATAAAAATTTCGCGCGGTCCCGAATCCTTCAAATAAGGATTCGGGACATTCAAAAACTTATATCCATAGAACATTCGACGTAACATAGATAATAAATAGATAGGAGTTAATATCATTCCAACTGCCGCTATTATAGTAATAATTATTCGAAAGGTCGGAGAATATTTACTAGTAATTATTCCCAAAAATATAATAGATTCTGCTACAAAACCACTCATTCCTGGCAATGCAAGAGAAGCCATTGAAAAGCTACTGAACATAGTAAAAAATTTAGGTATTGGTATAGCGATTCCTCCCATTTCGTCAAGGAAAAGAGTACGTATCCTATCGTAACTTGTTCCTGCTAAGAAAAAAAGTGCAGCACCAATTAATCCATGCGAAATCATTTGCAAAATGGATCCACTGAGACCTTTATCTGTCATGGAACCAATTCCTATAATTACAAAACCCATATGAGATATTGATGAATAGGCTATTCTCCTTTTCAAATTGCGGTGACCCATAGAAGTTAGAGCTGCATAGATAATTTGCACCGCTCCTATTATTATCAACCATGGTGAGAACAGAGAATGAGCATGAGGCAGCAATTCCATATTGATTCGGATTAACCCATATCCTCCCATTTTCAATAGAACTCCGGCCAAAAGCATACATGTACTATAATGTGCTTCCCCATGAGTATCTGGTAACCAGGTATGTAAAGGGAAGATTGGCAATTTTATGGCATAAGCAATCAAAAACCCTAAATAGAATACTATTTCTAATGTTATGGGATAAGATTTATTAGCTAATATTTCGAAATCGAATGTGAGTCCATGAGATCCATAGAGACCCATACTTAAAGCTCCCATTAAGATAAAAATGGAACCACCCGCAGTATACAAAAGAAATTTTGTGGCCGAATATAGACGTCTTTTCCCCCCCCACATGGATAAAAGTAGGTAAACGGGAATTAATTCCAACTCCCACATGAGAAAAAAAAGTAGAATATCTCGAGAAGCAAATAATCCTAATTGGCCACTGTACATTGCCAACATCAAGAAATGCAACAATCGCGGATTTCGAGTAACTGGCCAAGCAGCTAAAGTAGCTAAAGTAGTTATAAATCCCGTTAACGAAATAAGTCCAATAGAAAATCCGTCAATTCCCAGTTTCCAATGAAACTGAATAAGATCTATCCAGTTATAATCCTCTTCCAATTGAATTAATGAATTATCAAAATGATAATGATAACGGAATGTATAGGTCATTAAAAGGAGATCTAATAAGCAAATACCTAGAGTATACCATCGTATCATCTTATTCCCTCTATGGGGAAATAATGGAATTAATAACCCCGCAGATATGGGCAAAATAACAATTATTGTTAACCAAGGTAAATTGCTCATAATGAAAAGAAAAGAGACTTTCGATATCAAAACCCATGCTTGAGATCTTGGGTTGAGTATGGGTTTTGATCAGTGAAAGATAAAAAGGAGAATGAAAAATATGTATGGGATGGATCTAACTATTTTTTATTGTACTTAGAGGTCAGTAAGCTAGACCCATACTGCGAGTTGTTTCATGCCATAAATAAACACGTACACTTAAGAAATCCGTTGGACAAGCGGATTCGCATCTCTTACAACCTACACAGTCTTCTGTTCTTGGAGCAGAAGCAATTTGCTTAGCTTTACATCCTTCCCAAGGTATCATTTCTAATACATCTGTGGGACACGCTCGTACACACTGAGTACAACCAATACATGTATCATAAATTTTTACTGAATGTGCCATTGGACCTAAGAACTCCATTAGTTAATTAAAAGTTTTTAATTGGATAATATTTTAATAATATATGGCCAATAACGATATATTATGACTATCAAGCAAATCAATAATTGTATTATCTGGGATATAATGGATAGATTTGGATTCTATCAGAATAATAAGATTTGTATAACTTTCATCTCTCCAGATTTCACCAAATCTGGTCTAATCATGTTAGATTTGGATAATGACTTAAATTATGAATAATGTTATTGATTGATCGTAATACTATATATAAAATAAAGAAAGAGCGAGAGATATAGATCTATTTTTATAGAGACAGACCTAGTATCTATTTGAATAGGAATAGATATACAGATTTAGAATATATAGATATTACCATTTTGACAAATTAAATTGATCGATACGAGTTGATTTTCTGTTACGATATATTGCTAGAACAATAGCTAATCCAATAGCTGCTTCAGCAGCTGCAATAGCTGTAATAAAGATCGAGAAGATGTCCCCCTTTACTTGCCTACTATCAAAAGAATCTGAGAATGTTACTAGATTTAAATTAACCGCATTCAGTATTAGCTCAAGACACATAAGTGCTCTAACCATGTTCCGACTTGTTACTAGTCCATAAATACCGATAGATAATAAATAAGCACCTAAAATAAGTGCATGTTCGAGCATAATAGAGGAACTCCTCATACCTCAACTTCTTCAGATACAAACAAAAGTTCTATTAAGTTTAATATTTTACATTATAATAAGGAATGAAATGATTCTTCTGCGATCTAAAAGATCATATTTATGATACTAATAAAAACGAGAGCTTTCATTTGCAACTTTTCAAACTGTTTCTTCTCGACGAGCTATAGTAATAGCTCCTATTAGAGCAACTAGAAGAATTATAGAAATAAGTTCGAATGGAAGGAAAAAATCAGTGGATAAATGAACCCCAATACGTTGAATATTGTTTGTTAGATCTCGTTCCAAAATTTGATCTGATTTTTGAGTAAGAGATATTCCGAACCATGATATGTTCAGGATAATAGTAATTAATGAACAGAAAAGACTCGTACAAACGATTGAAGTGATGCTATCTCCGACGGTCCAGGGGGGGGCCGAATTGGGATATTTCGGGTTATTCATCAACATCACGGCGAATATTATTAAAATATTAACAGCTCCTATGTAGATCAGGATTTGTGCAACAGCTACGAAATCCGCGTTCAATAAAATATAGAATAGGGATATACAAATAAGAACTAGCCCCAATGAAAGGGCAGAATAAATTATATTAGTAAGTAATACTACTCCTAGACCTCCTAATATGAGACTTAGCGTTAGAGGAGCCAAAAGAATATCATATATCTGTTCAGGTCGATTCATTATGTGCACGATAAGTTCGAATATTATTCCATCCCATTCACTAAAAAAAAGTGATCTCATTTTTCTATTTGCTATACTGGATATTATAATATTTGTACTTCGAATATTTCATTCAATATGAGCACTTATTCATAAATCTATCGGTCAATAATAGCTTCCGATCAATCATACATGTGACATTCTTAATGTAATGTCAATTAAGATGATTCATTCCCGGTTCATTAAAAGAGTATCTTATTTCTCAGTCTTTTTGATCAAACTCGATCTAAATTAATTGGTAGAAGTGATCGAATCAGAATATTTGATCATAGTTTCTTTAGACACAATAAGTTAGAATTAATAAGTTGAACTCGGAATTGTGCAAATTGTTAAATCTTCAGTCACTGATATTGGTAAACGTCCTAAAGCAATATGATCATAATTTAATTCATGACGATCATAGGTCGAAAGTTCATATTCTTCAGTCATTGCCAAACAATTTGTGGGACAATATTCGACACAATTCCCACAAAAGATACAAATTCCAAAATCAATACTATAATTTTCCAATCGTTTTTTCCCAATATCTATTCCGACTTTCCAATCCACAACGGGTAGATTGATCGGGCATACACGAACGCATACTTCACAAGCAATACATTTATCAAATTCAAAGTGTATCCGTCCACGAAATCGTTCTGATGGGATCAATTTTTCATAGGGATACTGAATAGTAATAGGTAAACGATTCATGTGATATAAGGTAACCATAAAACCTTGACCAATGTATCTCGCAGCCTGTATTGCTTGTTCACTATAATTCATCAATCCAGTCACCGTGGAGAACATGTGGCAAATCTCCTTAAATAATCATTATCATAGATAATTCTTTCTCTTCATAGATTTGATCTATCAAATTTTTATGTCTTGCAGAATGCAGAACCTCTTCACGAAGAAGAAGAGAAAGTTGGTTACAATAGAATAAGTTGAAAAGAAGCTGTGAGTAATAGATTACCCAAAGCAATAGGTAAAAGAAATTTCCAACCAAGATCCAATAATTGGTCCATTCTTATCCTAGGCAAGGTCCACCTTGCCGTGATAGAAATAAATAAGAAAAGAAAAGCTTTAGCTAATAGAATTAGGATCCCTATCGTTATATTAAAGACCTCGCTAATTCCAGAAATAGAATCCCATTCAAAATGTTCCAGAATGGGTATGAATGGAATTGACAAGTTCCATCCGCCCAAGTAAAGAACTGTTACAAAGAATGAAGAAGCTAATAGATTTAGGTAAGATGCGACGTAGAATAAACCAAATTTGATACCCGAATATTCAGTTTGATAACCCGCTACCAATTCTTCTTCCGCTTCTGGTAGATCAAAGGGCAATCTCTCACATTCTGCTAGAGACGAGATGAAAAAAGCTAGAAACCCTATAGGTTGACGCCACAAATTCCATCCTAAAAAACCATATCTGCACTGTGCTTCAACTATATCAATTGTACTTGAACTGTTGGATAATTATAGTCGATAGAAACATCATTGTTTTTATCTCTATTACAAAACCGTACGTGAAACTTTCGTTTCATACGGCTTCTCAATGGCCATTGAGGAATAAGAACACAATACCAAAATAAAAAAAAGCACCAGAATAGAATATTCATAAATTGGACCAATGAGATTCTGTCTGCTACAATAATAGGAGCTTTTGAACCTATCTCAACCTTCACTATTTTTTTGTAGGAGAGAGGAAAACTGTGTAAAGGATTACTTCGTTCTGGATAGCCATTCTTTTTCCAGTAGATAGAAACATATTCTAGATCGGGGTTCTGTTCTGGGGAAGTACTACTTGATCATCCCTACCAATGCCAAGTCCTTATTGTAATCCCATTTCTATGGAAACATCTCTGGTCTGTAAATCGGTTTATCTTTTTATTTCACTAATCTTTTTTATATCTTGGTGTTTCTCACCACCTACCTTTGCTTAATTTTCGGTATATATGATAATAACTTCATACCTTTTTTTCTTTGCCTCCCCGCTGTTGGGCCCCAATGACTAATATATGAACTGGGGTATACAGTTTTCACTGATTGTGTATGCTTTCACTCTTGTACATGGGGGATGGGACTCAATCATCTTACTGCAGATTTGTAAACTGTTTGATCTCACCCATATGACTATCTAGTTTTTCGATCGGGATGTCAATATTCATCCCATTCACTTTTTTTCCTTTTTTATCCTAAAAAAAGGGGAAAATCAATCTCATATTCCAACGGATCACACGTAGAGATATAGATAACACACATAAAGCTAAAGGAATTTCGTAACTAATAGATTGAGCAGCAGCTCGGAGACCACCTGAAAAAGAATATTTATTATTTGATCCATATCCTGCTATAAGCAGTCCAAGGGGAGCAATACTTGAAATGGCGATCCAAAAAAAAACACCTATACTAAGATCAAGTAGAACAATGTGGCGGCCAAAGGGAATTACTAAATAACCTAGAAAAATAGGTATGACCACTACCGCTGGTCCAATACTAAATAACCAACTATCCCCCCTAGATGGAAGAATATCCTCTTTCAGAAGTAGTTTTATCCCATCCGTCAAAGCTTGAATAATTCCCAAAGGACCAGCGTATTCAGGTCCAATACGTTGTTGTATTCCCGCAGATATTTTTCTTTCGAGCCATACAATAACTAATAATCCTGTCGTAATTCCCAATAGAAGAGTAATTATGTCAATTAGAATCCATATAAGACTAGAGATCTCTTTTGGAAATCCCAATCTAGAAAATAAATTGATTGCTTGTTCTTCGAGATCCGCCATATTAATCACCATTTTAACGATCAACCTCTCCCATAATGATATCTATACTACCCAAAATCGTCATGATATCGGCCAATTTCATTCTTTTAACCAGTTGAGGAAGAATCTGCAAATTAATAAGACCAGGTGGTCGGATTTTCCATCTCCAGGGAAAAATATTATCATCTCCTATTAAAAAAATTCCTAATTCTCCTTTGGGAGCTTCTACTCTCACATAATGTTCTTGTTTTGATAACTCAAACGTAGGAGAAGGTTTTTTACTAATAAATCGAGATTCAAAATCGTTCCATTGCGAATCTTTTCTCTTATTGAGACGTCGGACCTCTAAATTCTCATAGGGCCCTCCCGGAATTACTTCTAGGGCCTGTCTAATGATTTTTATAGATTCTTTCATTTCCCCGATTCGAAGCAAATAACGAGCTAATGAATCTCCCTCTTTTTGCCATTGGATTTCCCAATCCAATTCATCGTAACATTCATAATGATCAACTTTACGAAGATCCCATTGGATTCCGGAAGCTCGTAGCATAGGTCCTGATAAACTCCAATCTATTGCTTCTTCTCTACCAATAATGCCTACTCCCTCAACTCGTTTCAAAAAGATAGGATTGCGTGTAATAAGCCTTTCATATTCTGTCACTTTTGGGAAGAAGTAATAGCAAAAATCTAAGCATTTGTCTATCCAACCATAAGGTAAATCCACAGCTACTCCTCCAATACGGAAATAATTATGCATCATTCGCATGCCCGTGGCAGCTTCAAATAAATCATATATCATTTCCCTCTCTCTTAAAATATAAAAGAAAGGAGTCTGCGCACCAATATCAGCCATGAATGGTCCAAGCCATAACAAATGAGAAGCTATACGACTCAACTCTAGCATAATCACTCTGATATAGCTAGCTCTTTTAGGTACTTGAATATTTTCCAATCTTTCTGGCGCATTAACCGTTATTGCTTCTGTGAACATAGTAGCTAAATAATCCCATCGTGTTACATAGGGTAGATATTGTACAATTGTTCGGTTCTCAGCAATTTTTTCCATCCCTCTATGTAAATAACCTAATATAGGTTCACAGTCAATAACATCTTCACCATCTAGAGTAACAATAAGTCGAAGAACACCATGCATTGATGGATGATGAGGACCCATACTTACCATCATGGGTCCTTTCTCCGTAGCAACCATAATCATAACTCTTCTCCGGTTTTTTTATAAATCAATGAGAACAAAAGAACGACTCATTAGGATCCGGAATTTAATAAACCATAATTGGATCTGAAAACTTCGTTCGAAGTTAACGTAGCCCACGAATATCTAATTGACCAATTAAATTATCGTAACGAAGTCTATCTTTCTTGAACAGATAAATCAGAAGTCGCTTCCGTTTACCCACAATTTTCCACAAACCTCTTTGAGACGAATAATCTCTTCTGTGCAGGTCCAAATGCTCAGTAAGTCTTTTAATTCGACTGGTTAAATAACATACTTGAGATTCAACAGATCCTCTCTGTTCTTTAGGAACCAAAAAGGGACGAACGGACAAATTATTGATCATAAATAAAATTTTCCGAAGTCAAATGCGATTTATTTTATTTATAGTAAGAAAAAAGAATGAGACCCATTTAATTTATTTTTGGGTCATGGTCTATGTATTCTGATTTATTCCGAAGGTTTCTACGGGAAATAGATTTTTTGTTCTATTCCCATAGAAACAGGGTTACCTGAACCCGAATAATTTACGGAGGAGGAAGTAAAATAGGATTACCTTTGTACCTAGATTAGTTATTTTCATCCCATAATAATCTAATAAGTGTAAAAAGCGATCCACGCAAGAATATTTCAAATTATCAGAATTGATATAGATATCGTGATAATGTTTCATAAGAACGTTATCCTCTACCCATAGCACTTTACCCCAGATAAAGTGACAGATTCCTTTAGTTTTAGCCCAAAAATATTTTGTTATATCATTTAAAGGCCACATTTTAAAATATTTTGGTGGGTCTCCCCACTTTGGAAGATCTCCCCGATTATCAGAATAATTTGTTCTAATTATAACAATTTTTTTTAGGGGCTTATTCATCAGGGGCGCATACCAATACAACCACCACCTCTTTTGGAGAAAAACAGGTTTGAGAGCTCTTATATATCTGGCTATAACTCGATATTCCAACATTTTTTCACGCGGGCCTTTTGGAAGCTGCATTATTAGTCCTTTCGGAAGCCACGATATTATCGATAATATAGTATTTTTTTTTATAATATAAATAAAGATATTAATTTTGTTTTTCCAACGACCCCAATGTTTACGTAAATTAGACGCAAACCCCCTTATAAATTCATCAAATTTTCTAAGGGGTAAGTTTTTGATGTAACAAAAAGGAAGGGGTGAAGTTAAAGTTATGGTACATAAAGAGTTCATTTTTGTATCCTTTACCTCATTTCTTTTTGTACGAGTAAAACCCAAGAAACTTTTGGTATTATTTAAAAGATTTTTAAGAATCTCTCGTATTGATACAAGACTATGTTTTATTTGATAAAAACTCTTTTGAACATGTTCCCAATGTTCTATTTTGGGATACATACGTACCCTCAACATAACAGATCGACTCCCATCATTTGTATTCCACCAATATCTATTCATGCAAATAAGATCCTCTAATCGATAACGAGGCCAAAGAAAACGTCTTATCTTTTGCCTTGTATCTACGATAAGACGTTCGTCTTTTTCCATGAGTCCTTCGTCATTCTGTATGTCTTTACTATTGTCAAATCCTGTACTTTCACCTAAATTATTTTCCAGATTCAAACGATTCAAAATTCGAAATTCTCTACGACGTCTTGGAATCAAAATATATTCGAAAATGAGGGAACTTGAAATGTTTTCATTTTCATCCTCCATAGTTTTTATTTTTTCGCATTGCACAGATCTATCAAAAAGATTTACATCAATCCCTTTCCTTTTTAATTTCAATAAAAAACTTGCAATTTTATATATCAGGAACCGATCATTAAAGTACCCCGGTAGAAGTGGCGTAGACCGTCTTTTTAGATCTCCCAAAATTCCCATAAATGCTTCAGCGTTTCCCTTGAAGCGACTTCCCATATACAACATAGTCTCCACTAATTCCACGTCAAGTTCTCCGTTATCCAAATACGGTCTAGTGGCTTTTAATGTAAAGTACTTGCTGCCTAATTTCTTCTCGTCTAAGAAACGAGCCGCATTTTTGCACTTGGAAAACCAAGGAGCAAATCCCAGCTCTTTCAGCTTTTTCTTCAATATCAGTCTATAACTATTTTTTGACATTCCTCGATGCGCTAATTTATTCACTTTGATTTCTTCTTTGATTTCTTCTTTGATTTCTTCTTTGATTTCTTCTTTGATTTCTTCTTTGATTTCTTCTTTTTGTGTTTTTCTCTCTTCTTCGGTTTGTTCTTCTTCATTATCCGATCCCAAATCCAATCGAAATTTAACTTCATCCCATCCCTTTTTGTCACCTTCTGCTTTTTTTTCAGCATCTAGTTTCAAAATTATGTTTTTTGTCTCTATTCGGAATGTTTCATCCTCATCGCTTACTTTTTTGCTATAAAGATTCTTAAAGTCTTGAACTAGGAAGTCTCTATTTTTTATATTTTTAAGTTTTCGAGCTCGTCGATCTTTTTCTTCTTGAGCTCGTTCAGCTCGTCGAGCTGCCCGTTTTTTAATTCGGGCAGTTCGTCTTTTTTCTTCCCTTTTTATTTGTTTGTCCTTCAAAGCCTTTATTTTTTTCTTTATATTTTCTTTATCTTCTTTCCTAAATGCCTTTTTAATTCTTTTCACTTCTTCTGGAGTAGTTGCCGCTTCCAGTTTTCGCATTCTTTCCTCTTTTTTCTCTTCTCTCTCTTTTTTTTTCTTTTCTTCTTCTTGCTTAATTCTTTGTTCTTCTTCTAGTTTTTTTTGTTTTTCTTCTTCTCTTTTTCTAATCCTTTCCATTATATAACCATCAATATCAAAGTCCTCTGGTATTTTAAATTCTTTAAAATCAGAGATTTCTTTAAAACATCTCATGAATGTATCCGGAGGAAAAAGGTCATCAAGTCTTTCTACATTTTTTACTTTTTTTCTAATGTCTGGGAAAAGCCAGAATTGGAATTTGTAATAGTAATTCTTCTTAGTTACCCAGTAATCGGAATCCTTCCTATTTTTGGAGTCATCGAAATCCTTCCTATTTTTGGAGTCATCGAAATCCTTCCTATTTTTGGAGTCATCGAAATCCTTCCTATTTTTGGAGTCATCGAAATCCTTCCTATTTTTGGAGTCATCGAAATCGAAGTAATCTGAATCCGAGTAATCGGATTCCTTTCCGGTTCTTTGAAAATTGGTAATAACTTGATGATCTGGTTCTGGTATATATTGAACGGCGGGTCCATGAGTATCCTCTTTCATATAATTCAGATAACTATATGCTAAAAGATCATATCTGTGACGTTTGATCCTTTTCTGGAGTCGTCCCAGAAAAGACGCAAATTGATTGTCTCCCAAAAAAAATGCAAATTGACTCCATCCCAGTCGGTTACTGATTACATTTTTCCTTTTTTGTGGTGCTTTTTTCCTTTTCTGTGGTGCTATTCTGTACCCAGCGCACCATTTTAACCATTGTTTCCAATCTTTTACCCTCAAATCTTGAGGCTCTTTAGAATCCAATATTCCTTGTATGTCTAAGAATTCTTTGATATCCTTTTTGATTAAAGGAGATGAAGTTCTGGATTGTAGTAAATCCTTCGCATAAGACCCCTTCATGGCCCTTATTTGTTGCCATATCTTGTGAAATACATATGCTTGGGAAATTTTTTTTAATTTTAGGTTTTCTTTGGTAATTGGGTTGATAATTCTATTTTTCTTCGTAATGAATATTCTTCTAATTGCTGCAATATTCCTCCTTAATTTAACTAAAAATTGTAAATTTGACTCGATGAGATGAAGAACACCTAGTTTCAGATCAATAACATGTAGTTTCATTCTTACAAAAAAAACCTTCATAAAATATGGCAATTTCCTAATGAATCGAACGCTTTTCTTTCGGAAAATCAAAAGCCAAATTTTGATTCGAGCCAATTCCTTTTTCAATCTGAATCCTATGTCAGAAGAAGGTTGATCCATTTTCTTTTTAAAATCGGCTTGCAAATTGTTGCAAATTTCTAAGTCCAACAAATATTCTTTATTCATCTGTTTGATCCGATAATTCATTGTGGTTGTCCAATCATCTGTATCTTCCAGATCAACATCTGGTTTGATCTCAGTTAGAAATGGGTCCATTGAATCTTGGACTACTTCTATAGAAAATTTAACATTAGGCGTACGACTAGTCCGAATCAGTACAGGGATCCTGTCATTCATTTGAAGATTTTCTGTACTTCCAGTATCTGGTCTAAGTTCGGATTTGTTCATCTCTACTTTTGTTATTCTGGAGCGAATCAATGCTATCCATTGGTCAATAGGTTTCATCCATTGGCCAATAGGTTTCATCCATTGGCCAATAGGTTTCATCCATTGGATAATAGGTTTCATCCATTGGCCAATAGATTTCATCCATTGGATAATAGGTTTCATCCATTGGAAAATGGGTTTTATCCATTGGATAACGGAATTTATTCGTTGGATAACGGAATTCCAAATCCATTGGACAATAGGTTTCCAAAAAGAAGGCACTTTTGTTGGATTACCGAAAGGTAATTCAGTTTCTGTTCCATACATGGTTAAGAAACTAGTTTTGTCTTCACTATCATAAGATTGGAGATTAGATTCATACCAAGGTCTCAAGCGAAAGGGATATAGAATCTTGATTTGAACCCCTTCTTTCACATAGTCTTTCAACCAGTCTTTAGGTATGTCTGGGTCTGTCAATTCATAGCCATCATAATTGCATTTCATATGCAATTCTTTACTCAAGTTTTGCCAATCCTGCTCCCATTCGGGGACCTGAAATAATAAAGCACGACCAATATTTTTGGCTATTATCAATGAAGGTAAATATAATCGTTTTCTAAGATATGATTGAGTAAATAATATAATAGCTCTTACATAGTGAAGGATTTCCCAATCGAATCCCTGCTGTTTATCACGGCGATTTCTTTCTTTTATTCTTCGTTTTTGTTCGGAGGATTTTGCTATGTTTGAAATTGCAACAGAAATCTTTGTCCGCTCTTTAAGTTTGGGTTTGTGACGTCTTGTTTTAGTCATCTCCTTTAGTCTCTCAAATAGACTCGACTGTGGTTTCGCTGTCCAACAGTTCAACAATGAAACTTTACGTCTTTGAAAACGTAGGGCTCCTTTAACTAGGAGCCGACGAAAATCTCCCTCGTGCGGATAACTAAACACATGTATTTCGTTTGACATCGGGTCCTCATCATCTTCTTTATCTCCTTCTTTCGCTCCTTCTTCTTCAGCGTATTTAGCTTCTTCAGCGTATTTAGCTTCTTCAGCTTCTTTTTTGAACCGTTTTAAGAAGTCAAAGTTTATAATTCCTTTTCTATTCTGTTCTTCCCTTTCCCTTTGTCGTCGTTCCTCTTCAATTTTTTCAAAGGGTTTTATAGTTAGCAGATTTCGAGCTTTTTTTGGACGAGTTTCGAGGGAATCTTTGATATCCATATTCTCGTATACGCCCGATATTAATATGCTAGGCCATGTAGGCACAATAATTTTACTAAAATCTCGAATTCGAGGTTCATGATCATTAAAAATGAAATTATCCCTGAATGTCATGAATTTCTCATAAAGGACAAAAAAATCTTGATAATAACGATCTTCATCAGGAATATTTTTCTCAGTTACTTCATACTGACTTTTTTTCTCTTCAAAAAATAGATGTTCCTTAGAAATCTCTTCAGGAATATCTTTGACATCCATAGATATCAGAGAAGATGGGAGTTCTGTCGATTTCATTAAAAAAAATCGCTCACAAAGCAAAGCCTGTTTCGTAGAAAGGACACTAAGAAGCAATTCCCATTTCGTACCCGTGGTTTGAAGGAAAATATTCAACAAATAGTTAGTATATATTTTTTTATCACAAGAAGCGATTTCCGTTTCGATATCTACATCCGCTGGGACCAATATTTGAAATATATATTCTAACGAATCTTTCGGATAGATATTGTCAAATATTTTTGACATTTCTTTAAATGTCACCTCGTCTAAAAATGTTCTTGTTTCTTGTTCTTCTAACAAGAATATACGGATTTTATCGAGCCACCATTTGATAATAATTTTCAATTTATTATTTTTCGTTCGAACGACTTTATTCTTATTTTCCGGTTGAACGATCGAACAACGCCGAAATTCCTTGGTAGAATGATCGTTCTTCGATTTTTGATCCTTGGTAGAGCCAGAGTCGTCGTCCTCTGGAGGTAACATCCATGGTGATTTAAATTGATTCATGATCCCACGGAATGGCCCGCTCAGTAAAGGATCATTTACTTCTGGAAGGCACTCTCCACTTTTGGTTCTCGAAAATCTCACTCTTTTTTCTATCACATTTCCAACAGGGAATCCATTGCTTAGAGCTTTAACTCGGTCTTCAAGCTCTTTGCCTAAGTAATTCCTTCTTTCTTTTTTGGTAACTATCCATCTATCAAAAATATCAAGAGAATCCTGATTTGTGAAAGAACTTCGACTTCCTAAGTCGACCATTTTCGCAAAGAAAGACATACTGGGCAGAGCTGTGAAAGACATTCTTTGGCGTCCCTCACTGAGACAAATATCGAAAAAATACTGAGCGACTTCGCTCTTCACAGGACCGCGAAGAATTAAATCACCGACACCGACATACCGTAACGGCTGATTGAATCGGCGATAATCAAAAAATATTGTGGGCCACGGTTTACACAATATTTTGGATAACGCTGAATCTTTCTTCGTTTTATTCAACGTAGCTTCTTTTTCCTCTTTCTCTTTTTCCTCTTTCTCTTTTTCCTCTTTCTCTTCTTTTTCCTCTTTCTCTTCTTTCTGCCTTTCTTTTTTCTGCCTTTCTTTTTTCTGCCTTTCTTTTTTCTGCCTTTCTTTTTTCTCTCTCTCTTTTTTCTGCCTTTCTTTTTTCTGCCTTTCTTTTTTCTGCCTTTCTTTTTTCTCTTTAGTTTCCATTTTTTTATTAACATCCACTTGCTTTGTATTTTCGTCTTCTTCCTCCTCTTGAGGACCTCGAATCAAGGCTTTCTCGTCAGCCCATTTAGTAATTAAAACGGCTGGGGTTCTGCCATAACACATGAGTACAAAGTAACTAAAGAAAATAATTTGGAAAGTTACGGCAATATGCTGTTTTCTTGGCAGCAATTTCAACGGTAAATCACGTTCTACACGTGAACAGAAGACTTCTGTCACTTTGATGAATAGAAGTTGTCCGCTTAGCCATCCGGCGACAGTACTTAGCATAAACAAAAGGCTCCCACTATAACGGAATGCCATAAGGTTTACTAGTCTGGTATAAATAGATTGGCTGAAAAGGGCAGGATTTAGCAATTGGAGAATTAACCCAACAATAAATTCTATTCCTGGATTGTTGATCCAAGGAAACAAATCGTTTATTGAAGGGACGAAGAAATCGGAAAACAATATTTTAATAAAAATAAGAAACATTGAGATTACAAACACTAGAGTCATTGCATGAGGTTTGCATAATGCTGCATAAATAGGAAAAAAGTAAATGGATGAGAAGATTAGAACTTGACCTACAAAAGAACCGCTGATAATTATTTTTCCCGTAGAAATTATTCTATTATTCCTAGAAATATTGTTTTCTTGCATAAGTAAGGACCTCAAGAAGTATATTTGGCCAGGGCCCATTGGCAATGTAGTCAAGAACCCATAATAAAAACCAAATATTACCATTGGACTAACCGTTTTTAACCATGATGATATCATGGTTAAAAGAGTGCTATAACTATAAATAGTCATACTAATATTCTCCTTTTTTTGTTTTTTTTGTTTTTTTTGTTTTTTTTGTTTTTTTAACCTTTTTTTTTAACCTTTTTGTTTTTTTATTTAGATTTTTCTATTAAATAAAAAAAATAGATTACTAATTAATAGTACATAATAGAATAAAATAAAATTATATTTTCTTCTCTATCAAGAGGAATTATCCTAGATGAATTAGTGTCTATTTATCTATTTATTTTCTTCTGTATCAAGAAGAATTATCCTCTATCTAACGTATCATTATAGATTATAATGATATTATCATTATATATTTGATATGTAACGATCAATGATCTCCATCCATCTATGTATAATATTAGAAACAAATTAAAACATTTAAATAATTGTTAGCTTCCTATAAAAATAGGGCGTGGACAAACGGTAAGGTGTTATTTTTTGCTCCCGTTTTGCTCCCGTTTTGCTCCTGTTATTGCGAAGGTTCGAATCCTTCCGAACCATAAGGAAAATATTAATATAAAATACATGATATATATAAATATATGTTTGTTTTTAACACAAAAATAAAAAAAAGGAGTACAATACTATGACAACTAAATAGTTGAATTAAAAGTAGAGTAATACTATTACTCTAAATTATCAACATGATCTCTATCCATCTATGTCTGCAATAATATTATAAACACTTTTGCATTCTGTGTCAAGATGAATGATATCGTTGGTAGTGGTTGACCGCCACCACCCCTTGTCCCGGAAGCTTTCCGGAAGAAAGGGGATTGCTATCATGACATTTTATACCTATAATATAGCCTATAATATACATAGGAAGCTATAATATAGCTTATAATATACATAGGAAGGCGGGGGTGTTCCACGAGTCTTGAACAAATCTTTGATTTAGTTTTCCAATCGTTCCTTGTTATAGGCGGTTCAAAGAACCGAGTATTGAACATATATGAGATATAAACCTTCGTTGTTCCTCAGTAGCTCAGTGGTAGAGCGGTCGGCTGTTAACCGATTGGTCGTAGGTTCAAATCCTATTTGAGGAGAACACTTTTTTATCTCTATTATGATCTCTATATCTAATATGATATCTCGCTATATGTTTTTATAATAACATTTTTTATACATCCATCTGTGGTGGACATTATAATTATAGATATGATTCTTCTATCTCCCATAGAAGTATGGGAGATAGAAGAAATGATTTATCGTATCGTTCACATCCACAAATCTCATTCAAAATAGCACAATTTATCTCAATTTCGATCCTTACCTCACAAACAAAATCTATTCATACATATAGATATTCTATATGTTTAGAGAATCTAAATAAAATTAGATAGATGAAATTATCTCGAATAATTCGATTGAGAATTACTGGGACATTTCAAACTTGTTGTTTTTTCTCACTAAGGTGGTCCGATCCAAGTCTTCTAAATTTTTCTGACGTCGTAGGGGTCGGGTAACCAATTCAAGTACATCTCTTGCATTGGCAAACCCATGAATCTGGGCAAAGGTAAATTCAACTGACCATTTAGTATTAATTCCTCTTGCCTCTAACGGGTTAGCATGCGCCATTCCAGTGATAGCTAAGTCGGGTTGTAATTCGCGTATACGTCGTATTTGATTCGAATTATCCGGTTTCTCTACAATTCGTGGTATTGGTACACACATCTTTATACATGTATCTTGTAAAAGTGATAATTCAGCAGCTTGATATCGTTTATCCATATATGGAATACCAATTTCATAAACGATCATTCCACATCTGATTAAGAATCTTGCTAGAGATACTTCTAACAAATTATCTCCCATGAAAAAGACAGATTTCCCACGTACCAAATCAAGATAATCCTTTAAACTTTCCCATATCCGCTTTTCCCTTTCCTCCAGACCTTGAGTCTCAACACCAAATACGGGACAAATCTTTTCAATCCAAGCACGCGTTCCGTCCGGACCGATAGGAAAAGGAGCTCCAATTAATTCACATTTTTCGCGTCTTATCAAAGTTGTCGCTGTCCGACTCAAAAATGGGTTAACACCACAAACATAAACTCCATCACCCAATGATGGAAGATCAGTATATCTTTGAGCAGGTAACCAACCTGATACCTTAATGGATTGACGTTTTAATTCTAGATTGAGTTGAGAAACCACATTGGATGGCAAAGATCCAAAAAGAACTAAGGAAGGATGATTTGCATATTCGACCAATTCTTCTTTTTTTCTAGAATGAAAAGAGAATAAATTTTGTATAGTTTCTTTTCGTTCACGAACGGATAATTCCGGTTCTGGACAACGATGTGCCATCGCAGCTAACACAGTATCTTCTCCTTGAGTAAAAGCATAATCCAGTCCATTCGCTCTTGCCACTAAAATTGGGATTCCAATTTCCCATTCTAATTTGGGAGCCATACCTTCCAAATCCATTTTGATTATTTCTGTAGTACAAGTGCCTATCCATATGATGACGCTGGGATCTCTATCTTTTCTTATTCGAAGACAAAGTCTTTTCAATCCTTCATAATCATTCAATTGAGCCGAGATATCTCCTTCTTCCAATTCTGCCATTGCATATCGGGGTTCTGCAAAAATCATAACTCCGAGTGCATTTTGCAGAAAATAACCACATGTCTTTGTGCCCACAACTAGAAAAAAACTGTCTTCAATCTTTTGATATAGCCAAGATACACAGCTAATTGGACAAAAAGTATGATAATTACCTGTCTCACATTCGACAGTGAGAGTTTCATAAATTTTCACTGACATAAATGAATATAACTATTAACTATGTTGATTAAATCGTCGTAAATCCAAGTAAATTTTCCTTATTATTTTTATGTCTACCCTCATTAATAGGATTCAGATAAAGGTCAGAGAGTAAACTGAATAATTCCCGATCTGGAATATCCTTTGGTACAATACCTTCTGGTTGGGACAATATTTGATCCGCTATATCTAAATAATATTCACACACATAGTTAAGAGATGGTTCGGATCCAACCATTTCAAATAAGGTTTTCCCCTTGACTCTCGAAACTCGAATATCTTCAATAAGAGGTAACACTTCTATTACGGGCATTGGGCAGGCTTCTACATATTTATTTATAAGATCTCTTTTAGATGTACGATTTCCAACCAAGCCTGCTAATCGGAGTGGATGTGTACGAGCTTTTTCCCTGATAGAGGCAGTAATACGATTAGCTGCAAATAATGCGTCAAATCCATTATCTGTAATAATGATACAGTAGTCTGCATAGTTCAACGGAGCAGCAAAACCTCCACAAACCACATCGCCTAATACATCAAATAATATAATATCATATTCGTAAAATGCATTTAATTCTTTTAACAATTTCACAGTCTCCCCTACTACATATCCCCCGCATCCAGCTCCTGCGGGTGGCCCCCCAGCTTCCACACAATCTACCCCTCCATAACCCTTATGGATTACATCTTCGGACCAAATATCCTCATAATGGTAATCCTTGGACTGCAAAGTATCTATAATTGTAGGTATCAAAAAGCCTGTCAGAGTAAAAGTACTATCATGTTTGGGATCACATCCAATTTGTAATACTTTTTCACCACGTCTGGCTAGGGCAATTGAAATATTACAACTAGTCGTTGATTTACCAATTCCGCCTTTTCCATAAACTGCTATTTTCATCTTTTGATCTCCTTTTTATTTCTTTTTGATCTTCCGAACTTTTTCGTTATTTGTTCGATCTAATTTTCAGTTTGACTTTGCCTTATTTATTCATATGATTTATAATATGTTCCATCATTTCAGCTTGTTTTTATTTTTATATGTTATATATGGGTTGTATGTATTAAGTCGAGGTCATCTCAGTTAATAAATTGAAATCACCAGGGAAATAGTTTTGGAAAGATCCCGATTCTTCAATCGATCGGGATCTTTATTCTTTTCCATTTTTTAATAAATATTTTTCTGTTTTCTTCCTATATTCTGGTATATATATAGATATTATCTAATTTATCGTCAACCACTCATCATTTGATTTCATCAAAATAAAAATAAATTTCATAAGCCCAAAATGAATGACAAAGAATTGAATCCGGTCGGTTTTTTACCGGGCGAACGACGGGGATTGAACCCGCGCGTGGTGGATTCACAATCCACTGCCTTTGAACCACTTGGCTACGTCCGCCCCAAATAATAGAAGTCTCTGTCTACGGTCATTCCTTCCAAGAAGGAAAAAAGTTTCTAAGTCCCAAAATGGACTAATATCAAATATTAGTCCGTCAGTTCGGTTAGTAATTATTTCTGACCGGACATCAAAGTGTTGCAAGATCGATAACCTTCAAGCAACTCTCGAACAACTTAGTCGTATTTATCTATTTAAATATTTAGCAATAGGTATGAATTGCCTATGAGAGGAGAGAATGAAATTGGATACCAATTTCAGATCTAAGTTGAAATACTTATTATTATAGAATCGACTTATTTTTTTGCTTTATTTAGCATCCATAGCTGAATGGGTAAAAGCACCCAACTCATAATTGGGAAGTCGCGGGTTCAATTCCTGCTAGATGCAGGATAAAAAGTTATTGTGCTCTGCTTGCAATAACTTTTAGACGTAAAAAGAGTACCAAACCTTTCAAAAAAATGTTTGGTACTCTTTTTCCTTTTCAAGAAGTGAAACACACTAACAATCCATCGGATTGATTAA